AGACAAATCACAGACAAAAAAATATAATAAATATATAAAGCAACGGAGCCATCATAGTATTTTTGAATTCCTCCGAAAGGAAGGGTGGTAAGTTGATCATTTACCGATCGGGGTCTGATCGATCCTATTTTTTTCTTTATTTGATGGAAGGTAAGGGTCAATTTTATTGTAGAGCCGTATGCAATGCATAATGCCCGTACGGTTGTTCGATTCTATCTTTTTTTCTTGTTATTCTTTTATCTTTCTTTGTATCTTCCCCTCATCATGAAAAATAGAGAAACCTTTTATTATCTTATATCATCAGGGTAATGATCCATCAACCTGCTGGTTCTTTTTCTGAAGTAGCAACGGGAGAATTCATCCTGGAAGTGGGAGAACTGCTGAAACTACGTGAAACCCTGACAAGGGTTTATGTACAAAGAACGGGCAAACCCTTATGGGTTGTATCCGAAGACATGGAAAGAGATGTTTTTATGTCAGCAACAGAGGCCCAAGCTTATGGAATTGTTGATCTTGTAGCGGTTGAATGACAATAGCCTAGATTTCACGTCAATTCTGAAATTCACCCTGCCGAGTTTAATATTCTATGACTTTTCTTTATTATTCTATTGAATAAAAGTAATTCATAATCATCCGGTTAGGATCGATCTAAACCAGCCCATTATGTATATGATTCAACATGCCAACGATTAAACAACTTATTAGAAATACAAGACAGCCAATTAGAAATGTCACAAAATCCCCCGCGCTTCGGGGATGCCCTCAGCGTCGAGGAACATGTACTAGGGTGTATGTGCGACTCGTTCAGATCATGAACTAGAACAAAGGAAAGAGAACAATGTTCGAATATCAATGATCAAATAGGATAGAACGGAAAAACGAACTACATTTCCTATCTAAAAATCGATTATATCCCTTTTATTGTGTATGAAATTTATGGTTTCTGTTGGTGTAAATCCACTCACCTCAATTCAAGATGAGAAGCAATTCTCCATTGGTAGCAAATGGTTATCCATTAAGCGGAGGAAATCTTAGTTAACATAGACCCCTCTTGCAAGAACGGACTAACAGGGTCAGCTACCCAGCCAATCTTCATAATTAAATACCGTTACTGTATAGGTAGAGCTCGTTGTGAAAGACCTATTACTGGATAATTCATGGGTAGAGCCGAAGAATGTGAACTATACAAGTTAGCAATAACATTGATTAAATGAAGTAAAGGCTCCGGTGTATAGAGAAGACCTCACCGTTTAAGAAGTAACCATAGAAACGATGGAATCCACTATTTCTTTATCATTACTTTTCTTTTTTTAATACCTAGTATAGTACAATTTCGTATTTCGAGGTGAAATGCCTAGAAAAAAAAAAGAAAAAATTGTGGTTGGGAAGGTTATAGTAGCCAAAGCCATTGGAATTATTAGTTTATACATTGGAAAAATCCGTTTTGTTATTAATATACTAGGAAAGGGGCAAAAGAATAACTGAAAGAAAGGAAATCTATTAGTTATTCGTTAAAGTTTCATTTATTCAATGACCAGAATTAGACGGGGATATATCGCTCGGAGACGTAGAACAAAAATTCGTTTATTTGCATCAAGCTTTCGGGGGGCTCATTCAAGACTTACTCGAACTATTACTCAACAAAAAATAAGAGCTTTGGTTTCGGCTCATCGGGATAGGGATAGGCAAAAAATCAATTTTCGTCGTTTGTGGATCACTCGAATAAATGCAGCAATTCGCGAAAGGGGGGTATGCTATAGTTATAGTAGATTCATAAATGATCTGTACAAGAGACAGTTGCTTCTTAATCGTAAAATACTTGCACAAATAGCTATATCAAATAGGAATTGTCTTTATATGATTTCCAATGAGATCATAAAAGAAGTAAGTTGGAAGGAATCCACCGGTTAAACGGAGTTGCCCGGAGAATGAACTCCGGGAAGGTCGAATAAAAATAAAAATGAATAGAATATGATAAAATGAAAATATGAGAAAGTAGTCAAAATAAAGTAGTCAAAATCAATATGAATCAACACGTTCAATAAAAAAATTTCTTCTTCCCAGATTCTTCTTTTTTTTCTTACGACACGAGAATTCAATCCGGATTCTTGGATTTTTCCAACAAAATATAAATCCGCTTTTGGGTTCGGATGGGGGTTTGAATTCAAGTGAATAAAGAGTAAACCTATCTTTTTCTGGCTCTAATACTAGGAGTTCTAGTGGTCGACTCGGTTCTTTCAAATTGTTTCTCATTATTAAGAAAAGGTAACAAAGATAAAATACGAGCTTGTTTTATAGCAATAGTAATTAATCGTTGTTGTTTCAAGGTCAATCTATTTACTCGTCTAGATAATATTTTTCCCTGTTCACTAATAAATCGACTAATTAAACTCATGTTTTTATAATCAATTCGATCCCCCGATTGGATCGGGGGCAAACGCTTACGAAAAGATCGCTTGGATTTAAGAAAAGTTCGCTTGGATTTATCCATGGTTTGGTT